TCAAGGATTGCTTTATCAATCACCATCTACTTTGGAGATACCTTCTGAAACATTTTTAAAATCCAAAAATTCAATATCTTCCCGCGAATTAGTGAATCAAGCGGGTTCTTTTGTGCAGAATAATAAACAGAAAACAGCGGGTTAATCTTTAAAAATTCCATTGTAAATGTGAAATACTCATATAAATTATAAATGTACAAATGTGGGAGAGATCAAGAAAATGCAGGGTAATTTATCTGATTGGCTAGTCAAGCATGAGCTAGTTCATAGATCTTTAGGCTTCGATTACCAAGGAATAGAGACTTTACAAATAAAAACTGAGGATTGGGACTCCATTGCTGTCATTTCATATGTATATGGTTACAATTATTTACGCTCCCAGTGCGCCTATGATATAGCACCAGGTGGATTTTTAGCTAGTGTGTATCATCTTACGAGAATACGGTATGGTATAGATAAACCTGAAGAGGTATGCATAAAAGTCTTTGTCCCAAGGAATAATCCTAGAATACCGTCTGTTTTCTGGGTTTGGAGAAGTGCAGATTTTCAAGAACGGGAATCATATGATATGTTGGGAATCTCTTATAATAATCATCCACGCCTTAAACGTATCTTGATGCCTGAAAGTTGGATAGGTTGGCCCCTACGTAAGGACTATATTACTCCAAATTTCTATGAAATACAAGATGCTCATTGAATGACAAGAAACTAATGTTAATGTATATGATAATGACACGACTCCAGAATTCATTTAAGGAATATTTTAACGTCCTGTTTCATCTGAAACAGAGTAACTGCACTCTAATTCGTATTCTGGATGGGCTAAAAGCTAAAAAAGATGCTTCATTGATATTCCCCAATTTGAAAGATATACATTTCGTATGAGTAAAAACAATAGAATAGGATGAATAAAAAGAGTTCTGTACCATGTAACATGAACTTTGTACCGCGCACATTACTTAGAGGGATCTCAGGAAGTAAAAAAAAGTTAAATAAAGTAGAAATAGGTAAGTAGGAGTGAAAAATAGAATAAATATAAAATACGAAAACAAAATTCAGAAATGCAAAAGGATCAGATTTTATTTGTACTGTGTTTGAAATACATTCTGTTTATTTATATCCTTCAACTCCTTTAGACTTTTAAGTTTTTTAACCAATCCTTTAACTTATTAATTTTAGATATATATGTTAGATATATATGAAGGCTTAACATTTGGGTGAGAGAAAGCACGGTATGAACAAATAAAAAATAAAAGAAAGCATAATCCCATTTTGTTCTTTACCATATATATTTTTTCCATCTCAAAAATGGAGGTCTATATCCATACACTATCCATATACCCTATTATACCTAATTATACCTAGATGATATAGAATTTAGGTATACATATATATAATGCTTGAGGCTATTAATGAATATATATCCCATTAATTTGTATGACTAATTATTTGATACATTATTTACGTGTCAGGAACCAGATTTGAACTGGTGACACGAGGATTTTCAGTCCTCTGCTCTACCAACTGAGCTATCCCGACCTTTTCTCGCGCATTATCCTAGTAGAGCACTTTATCTATGTCAATTAAAGGGACTAAAAAATTAAGAAAGTATTAAAAAATCTTACCCAGCTCCTGAATTTCTTAGATTAAAAAAAGATAAGATAAAAAGTAGTTAGGAAGTATAGTTAAGTTAGTACTTAAAATGGGCTTTTATTGGGGATAGAGGGACTTGAACCCTCACGACTTATAAAGTCGACGGATTTTCCTTTTACTATAAATTTCATTGTTGTCGGTATTGACACGTAGAATGGGACTCTCTCTTTATTCTCGTCCGAATAATCAGTTTTTAAAAGATCTATACAGACTCTGGAATGAATAATTTGATCACTGAATATTCGATTCTTCCTTAAACTTTGATTGGAATATGGAATAGATTTACAATAACTCTTAAATTTTTCATATATATATATTATAATGGATTCGGGCCGCGATTAATCAATCGTTTACTATGTCAGTATGTATATATACGTATATAGGGCGGGCATCCTCTCTGTCATTTTGATAGAAGAATTCCGGCTACCAGCGCAACGTAATCAACTTCATTCGTTAGAACAGCTTCCATTGAGTCTCTGCACCTATCTTTTTTTTATTGTAGTTTTATATTATAAAAACTATAAATTAAACCCTTTTTCTCAAAATAAAGATTTGGCTCAGGATTGCCCATTTTTAATTCCGGGGTTTCTCTGAATTTGGAAGTTATCACTTAGCAGGTTTCCATACCAAGGCTCAATTTAATCAAGTCCGTAGCGTCTACCGATTTCGCCATATCCCCTTTTGCGACAGGATCCAGTTGTAATTCTATTCAATTCCTTTATTTATTTTATTTATCTTGGAATCAAATCATTGCGTTGAATTTATTAGATAATGATTCTTATATCTAAAAGTGTATGCCACTATTTTTTTGCCATTCTCTATCATTTCCATTGTATTGAATGAACCCTAATTTGTTCCAATCGGACATGATTCTATCATTGATGTGCCTCCAATTCAATATGAATAGATATATCCCACCTCTATAATCTCTCCTCCCTTCATTTTGACTTTAAAAGCGCAATTTGTAATACTGGAAGGATCGATACTCATTACTTATTTTTTTTTTTTTTTTTTTTTCGCCCTATCTTCTCTGAATGACAACAAAGGAATGTCTTAATTATAATTTTAATTGTATCTTTATCTTTAAAATAATAATATCTTTATTCTTAATCTTAGAATGGATTCACTATCATTATATTATATAATATAATTAATTATATAATTTATTTAGAGATAATTAATAATTACTTAACATAATTTGGTATAACTGTTCTAAGAAATAATTTAGACTTTTCTAAAATATAATATCAAATTGAATTTGATATTATATTCTTAATCAAGTAATAATTATGGAAATATTATGTCTTTTTAAGTATTATTATTAAGTAATTATTAATACTATGAATTAAAATAAAAAAAAAAAAAATAAATATTAATTATAAAGAAATTAATAGCTAATATATTAAATCTGGTAGTTTCCGGACTCCCTATTCACTATTTCTATTTCTGCTATGTGAGCCCGCTTAGCTCAGAGGTTAGAGCATCGCATTTGTAATGCGATGGTCATCGGTTCGATTCCGATAGCCGGCTTTTATCTATCTATTTTTTCATGATTGATAATATCTTCTCCCCCCTTTCTTCAAATATCGGTCGCTGATCTATTATGTCGTGTTAACTTGCAACTATGAATAAAAAATAGATTGGAATGGAGCAATTAGATCTATACAGAACAAATCATAAAACAGAGACTTAACTTCTTTACTATCATATACAAAAAATATAGATATTGATACAATGCATTTCATTCTATTTTCATTCTACTTTAGTATTGTATACTTCAGTAGATTTAGCCTTGCTTTGTTTATCCTTTAGTTTAGTCTTAATTTAGATTTTTCTTTAAATTTTTCAATAAAAAAAAGGAGTTTTATGTCTCGTTACCGAGGGCCTCGTTTCAAAAAAATACGCCGTCTGGGGGCTTTACCAGGATTAACTAGTAAAAGGCCTAGATCTGGAAGTGATCTTAAAAACCAATTGCGTTCTGGGAAAAAATCGCAATATCGTATTCGTCTAGAAGAAAAACAGAAATTGCGTTTTCATTATGGTCTGACAGAACGACAATTACTTAGATATGTGCATATCGCTGGAAAAGTCAAAGGGTCAACAGGTCAGGTTTTACTACAGCTACTTGAGATGCGTTTGGATAACATCCTTTTTCGATTAGGTATGGCTTCAACCATTCCTGGAGCCAGACAATTAGTTAACCATAGACATATTTTAGTTAATGGTCGTCTAGTAGATATACCAAGTTATCGTTGCAAACCCCGAGATATTATTACTACGAAGGATAAACAAAGATCGAAATCTCTGATTCAAAATTATATTGCTTCATCGCTCCGGGAGGAATTGCCAAAACATTTGACTATTGACTTATTCCAATATGAAGGATTAGTAAATCAAATAATAGATAGTAAGTGGATTGGTTTGAAAATAAATGAGTTGTTAGTCGTAGAATATTATTCCCGTCAGACTTGAACCTAATGAAAATAACAAGAAAGGTTCAGACAAAAGGAAATAGATTTAAGAGCCTTGATCCACATTTTTTTTCTTATTCACGTATCACAAATGGATCGGCAGTAGGATTTTTTTTTTTGCTTTTCCCATATTTCTATTTTACGTACCACAGTAATGTAATTAGGAATAGAGAATCTCTATCAAATCAAATAAAGTTCTTACTTACTGTTGGAATAATGCTATCAATTGTTATTTGAATTTGATACATTGTGATCGGTAACGTTGGTGACTCGATAGAAACGGAAAGAGAGGGATTCGAACCCTCGGTAAACAAAAGCCTACATAGCAGTTCCAATGCTACGCCTTGAACCACTCGGCCATCTCTCCTACATAATCATAATCTTATTATTAACCAGAAACCGAGTGAAGTGAATAGCGAGTCATTCATATTATTTATTCCAGTACGGGTAGGACCCATTACTGGTTACATAGGAATAAAAGATTCCTTTCAAATTTCATATTTCTCAACACCAATTTACTTAATGGATTTTTATATTTCAATTGTATGACGCATACGCATTATGCAAACAAAAGAGTATGGTTACTCTCCTCTATTTTATCATGGAATTATTATTCCATTCTTTATTTTTCCTCTTTTGATTATAACCAAATTAAAACTTTTCGAGTTACCAGAATCTATAGTAAAATAAAGTCCTTGGTTAGTCAACTTAGAGAAAATCGTAATAGTTCCGTTTATCAGTATACTACTTAATTTGTAGGAAATCCAATCTCATTCAAATATTTCATATCTCATCTCATCCCCCCTTGGGCACAATTTGAGCGGAATATCCACATCTTTTTTTAGAATTAGTCTATTTTTATGATATTTCGTACTACTGTACAATTCGGATAATTTTCCTTTGGGAAAATGAGAAGAATTATAGAATGGATTGTTAATTATGCCTAGATCCCGGATAAATGGAAATTTTATTGATAAGACTTCTTCAATTGTAGCCAATATCTTATTACGAATAATTCCGACAACTTCAGGGGAAAAAAAGGCATTTACCTATTACCGAGATGGTGCGATTTGATTTTTTTTCTTGCTTTTTTAGACCTTAATCTGAGAGAGAGAAGCGTGGTTCGGGATAGAAAGAAACAAATTTTTTTTAAACCAACGCTTGGTGAAGGTGAAGTTTAAAGATAGAACAATTCCTTCTGTCGTGTATCCTCGATTGATACGGCTTCAGATGCTTTAATTATCGATTTTAGTATTGAGCGAAAGGTTACACCTATAGGTTCTGGATTGCGGGTCAATACTACGCCACTAGTACCAATGGGCGGCATAGAGGAAGAAGCACTACTCTACGGAATCAACAACACGAAAACTTTGTTATATTATAAATTACCCCTTCTCGGTATTGGGACTAATAAGAAAAGAAAGAATGAATGGTTGGGACAACAAACATCCATCTCGTTTGTACTTTGGATACCCATATAACCATCAAAGATTGTTGAAGTGACTGATTCCTGGAAATAGAAGGCGTTGTGAACAAAGAAATTGTTGGAGTGACTATTTCCATCTAGCACTAATACAATTGGTGTTAAGAAAAGACCTCTTTCGGGAAGGCTGGCTAGAAATTTCTTGTAAAAATACTAGCCCCCATCAGTTCATAATGAGAATAGTGAAATCTTGATTCCAGAGATTATGTCCCTTAGTACTATGCACAGAGGGGAGGAGCCGTATGAGATAAAAATCTCATGTACGGTTCTGGAACGGAGATTCTTTGATATAGAATGAACGGCCGTAACGGATGTCGGCTCAATCCGAAGGAAATTATGCGGAAGCTTTACAAAATTATTATGAAGCTACGCGACCAGAAATTGATCCCTATGATCGAAGTTATATACTCTATAATATAGGCCTTATACACACAAGCAACGGAGAGCATACGAAGGCTTTGGAATATTATTTCCGGGCACTAGAACGAAACCCATTCTTACCACAAGCTTTTAATAATATGGCCGTGATCTGTCATTACGTGCGACTATCTCCATTATAGAAAAAAGATAAAGGCTAGTAAATACTAGAATAAAATAGGCTTTCTACATATGTATCGTCCAAAGCAACGATTTTTATCAGCTGTAGCAAGGAAAAATACTTCAAATATAAATGAATAAGTACGCCTATATACTCTATGGATAAAGGATCGAATTGATAGAGAAAGCACCGTAAAGATCAATTAGCAAGTTATTAGGTCGATACAGTTAAGAACTGCTTACTTATGTCATAATATGAGATATAAAGTTAGGAATCTACTTATGTAATAGAGTCGATCTACTAAGGTATTGAGCAGCGGTGTAGCATCAGATCCCAAAGATAGTAAGTTCTTTTTTCTTACGGAGGAAAGTCTTTTTCAAAAATTCTATATGAATTTCATATATGAGATGAAACCGAGATAGTTACCTTTCAGAAAATCCTAACGATATAGGGGGAGTTAATTCTTATGAAGGTAGGAGAAAAGATAAAACTGATTATTGATCAAAATTAGAGTTTGAAACTTATGTAATTAACTTAACTTCGTCTGGTTAACCCAAGAAAACTGGGTTAGGTTTATGAAAAATCTAATTCAGTTAGCATAGGGTAGATTAAAAAGATGGGACACAAAAAGAGTCGATTGCTGAGCCGTATGAGGCAGGAAACTCTCAAGTACGGTTCTAAGGGAAGGAATTTAACCACCTATTCCGACCGGGGAGAACAGGCCATTCTACAGGGTGATTCTGAAATTGCGGAGGCTTGGTTCGATCAAGCTGCTGAGTATTGGAAACAAGCTATAGCGCTTACTCCAGGTAATTATATTGAAGCACATAATTGGTTGAAGATCACGAGGCGTTTCGAATTCGAATAAAAGCACTCGCTTTATTAATTTTTTAATTTATTAAAATGGTGTTTTAATTTATTAAAATGGTGATTGGATCCATCAATCAACTAAAATAGATAGTTACTATGAGAAGATCCAATCAAGAATTTCATTATATCTCTTCTTCCTAAAAAATTCTATTTTGTATAGTATCCCATAAGGATAAAGGTATTTGATAATAAAAAGGGTCCGTTGGGCACCTAATCGTTATGTCATAATAGATCCGAACACTTGCCCCGGATCAACTTCGATATCATAATTGCTCTAGTGAATAACTAAATAAAATAGATGAATGAGAGATGGGGGACCGATGATTAAAAAAAAAAAAAAAAATATCCATCTTTCAGAGGTTTCACTAAAAACTTGACTGTTGGCAGGTCTCTTTGTATGTGTTGTCCGGAAAGAGGAGGACTTAATGATTATTCGTTCGCCGGAACCAGAAGTGAAAATTGTTGTAGATAGGGATCCCGTAAAA